TCTCTTTTTTTTATTGACCTCCTCTTTGTAGGAGGTCAAATTGAAGTTGCAATTCTACTTTGTTTTGTTAAGTTATTTCATTTTAATTCGATATAACATAAACGGAATCACGCTCTGTAGGATTTGAACCTACGACATCGGGTTTTGGAGACCCGCGTTCTACCGAACTGAACTAAGAGCGCTTTCTTATATCCTATAAAAATATATACGATTGTAAAGAAAAGGATTTTTTTAACCCCGAGGGTTTTGTGTGCATATAGTATGCAAAAATGAAAAATTATGTCCAAAATTTCCCGATCTTATTCAATGAATCCCTCCTAACTGTCCATAGGAGAAAGAATAGGTAGGGATGACAGGATTTGAACCTGTGACATTTTGTACCCAAAACAAACGCGCTACCAAGCTGCGCTACATCCCTTTTAAAGATTGTTGTACAGTGTACATTGTATAGTATAAAATCCATGTCTTGTTTTCCACATCCTTCTTTTTTGCTCTACCATCTCTATATAGATAGGTAGATAATTTTTTTGTCTTTTTTTTTTAGAGGGCGGCAAAATGGAATCTGCTGGATCATTGTACATATATATGCATTTTAGTTAGTAATTCCTAATTACTAATTTCATTTCAAGCAAAAACAAAGAATCTTGAACTAAAATTAAAATATCGGGTTATCTATAATCTATGTATTATAGACTATATATGTATTTATATATGTATTATATTTATATATGTATTACAATATAGAATATAAATAATATCAATAAAGAATTGAAAAAAAAAAAAAAGAAAGAAATAAAAGACGAAGGAGGATTTTCAATGCGAGATATAAAAACATATCTCTCAACGGCACCTGTGCTAACCACTCTATGGTTTGGGTCTTTAGCAGGTCTATTGATAGAAATTAATCGTTTATTTCCAGATGCCTTGTCATTCCCCTTTTTTTCATCTTGATTGAATTCTTTTATTGATCTGTGAAAAAATGAAGAAGATTTGAGATACAATTCTACGTAACATGGCTCCAATTTCGCCTCCTTTTTCTTTTCTATTCTCAAGAAAGAAAGAGTGTATCGAACCTCAGTCAAAATACAGTGAATCTACGATAGAATCTTTGGGAAAATAAATGGAAATGTGGATCCAGTCTAGGGACGGTTCCACGAAATTCTAACATAGAAAGAAGAAGAAGATACTGAGATTAGGATAGGAAGAATTCATAGTTAGAAAAAATTGTATTAATTAATTATTATGATATTCGTAATATTATTCTATTAATAAATATGACTCTTTTTCTTTATAGTTATATTAATTAATAGTAATTCTTTTTTAGATTCTAGTACTTAGAAGTCATTCGGGTTATTAAAATTAGAAAAAGAAAATATTTACAAATTCCATTTCTGGTTAGTAACTTTTATTAATATAGTTATTAATATAGTTAATATAGTATAGATATAGAATCTAGATTCTTTTTTCTTTTCTTTGGTTCGGATCAAAAAGAAAATGAAGAGAGTTCTAAAATGAAGTCGATCCAAAATGAAAAGGAGGTTCATGGCCAAGGGTAAAGATATTAGAATTATAGTTATTTTGGAATGTACCTGTTGTGTTCGAAAGGGTGTCAATAAAAAATCGCCGGGCATTTCTAGATATGTTACTCAAAAGAATCGAAACAATACACCCAATCGACTAGAATTTAAAAAATTTTGTCGCTATTGTCAAAAGTATACAATTCATGGGGAAATAAAGAAATAGATGTAACGGAATGCTTGTTTTATTTTTACAAGTAGTGGGAAGACTAAGAACTTTACATCTTAACATATATAATACAAACCAAATCCTATTTTGGTCGAATCTTAATTAAATGAATAAAAAAAAGTATTCTATTTTATAGATTCTTTTATATAGATATATAGAAGGAATAAACAAACCATGGATAAATCCAAACAACCTTTTCGTAAATCCAAGCGATCTTTTCGTAGACGTTTACCCCCAATCGGATCGGGGGATCGAATCGATTATAGAAACATGAGTTTAATTAGTCGATTTCTTAGTGAACAAGGAAAAATATTATCTAGACGGACAAATAGGTTAACTTTGAAACAACAACGATTAATTACTATTGCTATAAAACAAGCTCGTATTTTATCTTTGTTACCTTTTCGCAATAATGAGAAACAATTGGAGAGAGTGGAGTCGATCCCTAGAACTACTGGTCCTAGAACCAAAAATAAATAGATAGACTTTTCAAAAGTCCAATCGGAACTCAAGCTCATATTAATATGAATTTTTTGCTCGAAAAAAAACTAGAATCCAGATTTGATTCTTGTATTTTAAACTCTAAAATTATAAAAAAGTAAAAATGGGGAAGAAATCTTTTTTTCTTGAAAGATGTTCGTTTATTCCTACTACTCAAATCTTCATTTCTTTTTCTTCTATCTTCCCGGAGTCCATTCTCCGGGAAATACTGTTTCAATCATTCTTGTTTCCTGTATAATAATTAAGATTCTTTTATTCCTTTATTTGATTTGTATTCTTTTTTTTTTTTATTTTTGATTAATGATTTTATTTGAAATAATATCAAAACAATTCTTCTTTGATAGGGCTATTTGCGCAAGTATTTTACGATTCAGAAGCAATTGTCTCTTGTACAGATTGTGGATGAATAGGCTATAACTATAGAATAGCCTATCCTCACGAGTTACCGCATTTATCCGAGTGATCCACAAACGACGAAAATCTCTCTTTTTCCTGCTCCTATCTCGATGAGAAGAAACCAAAGCTCTCATTCTTTGTTGAGTAGTTGTTCGAGTAAGTCTTGAATGAGCCCCTATAAAGGTTGATGCAAATAAACGAATCTTTTTTCGACGTCTCCGAGCTGTATATCCTCGTTTAACTCTGGTCATTGAATCAAATGAAATTTTCTTGAATAACTAATTGATTTCTCTTCTTTCAGTCATCCTTTTCCTCCGGTCGATTAATAACAAAACGGATTCTTCCGATATATAAAATATAAATTCCAATGGCTTTTGCGACTATGACCTTCCCGACCACGATTTTTTCTTTCTTCAAGGTATCTCGCCCGGAAATAAGAAATTAAAATACTACTAAATAAAAAAGAATAGTGGGTTTCCTCGTTTCTATGGTAACTTCTGAAACGGTGAGGTCCTCTCTATACACCGGAGCCTCTTCTTTCATTTCATCAAGTTTTATCGTGAACTTGTATAGTTCACACTCTTTGGCTCTACCCATTCATTTTTCAATTAGAATTCTTTTTTCAATTCTAATTATAAAGTAATAGTCCTTTTCACAAAAAAGCTATCCATACAGTGACGGCATTTAATTCTGAAAGTTGGCTAGGTAGCTGACCCTGTTAGTCCGTTTTTTCAAGAAAAGGAATAGGAGCATAACCTTTTTCCTCCGCTTAATGGATAACTATTTGTTACCAATGGAGAATTCCTTCTCATCTCAAATGGAGTGATTGGATTTGCACCAATAGAAACCATAAATTCATAACATAATTAAGTAGATTATAGATCTTCATTTTTAGATACTAGTCAATTAAAAGGCCGTCTTTTACTATATCTATCCTAATTCATTGGTAGTGGTCGTTGATACTGTAAAAAACTTTTACATTTTTCAAACTCATGATCTGAACTGAACGAGTCGCACATACACCCTAGTACATGTTCCTCGACGCTGAGGACATCCTCGAAGAGCGGGAGATTTCGTTACATTTCTTATTGGCTTTCGTGCGTTTCTAATAAGTTGTTTAATGGTTGGCATGGCGTGTCTATAGAATCTCATTCTAGATAGAATAGAGCGGGTTGGTTTAGATCGATCTTAACCTGATGGTTGATGATTATGAATGATTTCTATTCACACGGGAAATTCCAATTTTTAAAAGGAATTCGTATATTTATATGGAATCCCCAGTATTATCATTTTCGACCGCTACAAGATCAACGATGCCATGAGCTTGGGCTTCTGTTGCTGACATAAAAACATCCCTTTCCATATCTTCGGATATAACCCATAAAGGGTTGCCCGTTCTTTGTACATAAACTTTTGTGAGAGTTTCGCGAAGCTTCAATAGTTCTTCTGCTTCCAGAATAAATTCCCCTGCTTGTGCCTCGTAAAAAGAACTAGCAGGTTGGTGAATCATAACCCTGATGATATTGATATAACATCATGAATGGTTCTTCTATCTATATATTGCACAATTGGGTTAAAGTATTAAAGTAAGGGGGAATCAAAAGAACAAGAAAAAATAGAATTAAACAAACCGTACGGGCATCTTTTGTACATTGCATACGGCTCTGCAATGGAATTTATCTTTTCGATATAAGCTATTCTATCGAAAAGAATAAATAGAACCTATCCGATCCAAATCGTTAAATGATCCATTTACCACCCTTCCTTTCGTAGTAGTTAAAAAGATACTATGATGGTTCTGTTGCTTTATATATTTCTCTCGTCTGTGGTTTAGCAATCCCAAAGTTTTTTTTATAGGATCCAAGAAGGATCAAATGATTTTTTCCATCTTTTTTTAACTCTTTTTCTCATAACATTCATAACATAAAAATAAGAAAGAGACTTCTGGTGTGGAAGAATAATGGTTTGTGACGCTGAAATTGACTCTTGCTTGACACATAAAATCAAATTGGGAATAACCCTTCTTTCATACTACTATCTCGATACAAAATCTCATGTTAGAAAAAAACAATAAAGGTTTGTTCATATCGAACTCGAATTGCCATGCTATTATTACTTATTCTTTATTTGATTCATATTCGATACAGCGAAGGCATAGTATTCTTTTTTTTCTCAAATAAAAAAACTCATTGGCGCCAAGCGTGAGGGAATGCTAGACGTTTGGTAATTTCTCCTCCGACCAGAACGAAAGATCCCATTGAAGCGGCTAATCCCATACATATTGTATGTACATCCGGTGACACAAATTGCATAGTATCATAAATGGCTATTCCTGGTATTACCCATCCGCCTGGAGA